TGCGAAAATTGTTATGGATTAAATTATAAGAAATTTTTAAAATCCAAAATGAATATTTGTGAACAGTGTGGATGTCATTTGAAAATGAGTAGTTTCGATAGAATCGAAAGTTCGATTGATCCAGGTACTTGGGATCCTATGAATGAAGACATGGTCTCTCTGGATCCCATTCAATTTCATTCGGAGGAGGAACCTTATAAGGATCGTATTGATTCTTATCAAAAAAATACAGGATTAACTGAGGCTGTTCAAACAGGCACAGGTAAATTAAATGGCATTCCCGTAGCAATTGGGGTTATGGATTTTCAGTTTATGGGGGGTAGTATGGGATCCGTAGTAGGTGAAAAAATCACACGTTTGGCTGAGTATGCTACCAATAAACTTTTACCTCTTATTCTAGTGTGTGCTTCCGGAGGAGCACGCATGCAAGAAGGAAGTTTGAGCTTGATGCAAATGGCTAAAATATCTTCCGCTTTATACGATTATCAATCAAATAAAAAGTTATTTTATGTCGCAGTCCTTACATCCCCTACCACAGGTGGGGTGACGGCTAGTTTTGGTATGTTGGGAGATATCATTATTGCTGAACCCAACGCTTACATTGCATTTGCGGGTAAAAGAGTAATTGAACAAACATTGAATAAGACAGTACCCGAGGATTCACAAGTGGCTGAATATTTATTCCACAAGGGCTTATTCGATCCAATCGTACCACGTAATCCTTTAAAGGGCGTTCTGAGTGAATTATTTCGGCTACATGCCTTCTTTCCTTTGAATCAAACTTAGATTAAGTAGAGCTGTAGAGTAGAGTCTTCATTTTTAATTTATTAATTAATTTAATAATTAATAAAACGGAATAATTTTTTTAAAATGAAAATTATTAAATTATAAGACAAGAGCACAAAATAACTAATAATATGAATAATAAAAAGGTGTATTATCATACATATATTTCGTGTAGAAACGTGTAGAAGGGTGAATAAGTCCGTTTATTTACATATTTTTTATTTACACATTTTTTTTTTATTAAATTTTTTTTATAGGTATTTAGTAAAAAAAAATTATTAAAACATATACTTATATACTCCTTATTTAGGTATATACTCACTTAGGTATACTTAGTATAATATAAGTATAATATAATTATTATATATAAAATATCTTTATAACAACATAAGGTTAAAAAAAAATATTAATATAAAACAATAAATAAAAATAACAGGTACAAATATTAAATCGAGGTACCCATTCAATGATAGCTTTCAACAACTTTCCCTCCATTTTTGTGCCTTTAGTAGGCTTAGTATTTCCGGCAATTGCAATGGTTTCTTTATCTCTTCATGTTCAAAAAAACAAGATTTTTTAGATACTATAGGGACAACTCTTATCCATTTTTTTTTTTTTCAAAACTGACTTTGATCATAACACCCATATCTATTTAGTAGAATATGGTATAACATGTGGCTTCTTTCGAGCCTAAGCTCTTATATATGTGTAAACATGATATATGGGTAAATGAATTCTAACAATTTTCAAATGGATCGGTATCGGGGAGAATTTCGGAAATGGAAAGTCAATATATCTATATGTGGATATCTATAGGAAATCATATGAAAGAGATGTTATTATTTTAGTTTGGATCTAAGCAATTCGATGAATTTTTCTAAAAGGTTCACATCATAGTAGTGCTGGTTGATGAGAGTTACTTCGGAAACAAAAAAAAGTAAAAGAAAATTTATTTTTGTTATTCTTCCAATTCCAATAAAATGCAACTAGGTCTAGTGAGAGTATGAGTTGGCGATCAGAACGTATATGGATAGAACTTATAGCGGGATCTCGAAAAATAAGTAATTTCGGTTGGGCCCTTATTCTTTTTTTAGGTTCATTAGGGTTTGTATTGGTTGGAACCTCCAGTTATTTTGGTAGGAATTTTATATCTTTATTTCCTTCTCAGCAAATAAATTTTTTTCCGCAGGGGATCGTGATGTCTTTCTATGGGATCGCGGGTCTTTTTATTAGCTCCTACTTGTGGTGCACAATTTCGTGGAATGTAGGTAGTGGTTATGATCGATTCGATATAAAAGAGGGCATAGTGTGTATTTTTCGTTGGGGATTTCCTGGAAAAAACCGTCGCATATTTCTGCGATTCCTTATGAAAGATATTCAGTCCATCAGAATAGAAAATAAAGAGGGTCTTTTTGCTCGTCGGGTCCTTTATATGGAAATCAGAGGCCAGGGGGCCATTCCCTTGACGCGTACTGATGAGAATTTGACTCCACGAGAAATTGAGCAAAAAGCTGCTGAATTGGCCTATTTCTTGCGCGTACCAATTGAAGTATTTTGAAAAAAGGAACTGAAAAATGAATACTTTGCAAGAGGGAAAAAATTCAAGAACCCTCTTTTTTTTCTATACCATAACTTAACGGAAGTTTGTTCTGAACGCCTATTCGAGCCAAAGTAAACGTATACGAAGCAACCCTAAAACGAAATTTTTTGTGTCCATAATTTTTTTTTTATTTTTAATATTGGATATTTTATTTAATAGAACGGGAGTTCTTTCGTCTCGAAATCCAACTAATATTAATTTGAAGTGGGCTCTTTCTTATTCTATTTCTGTATTCTTTCTAGATTCAAGGACTAACCTAACCACTATACTGCATCACAAATAAAAACCTCGCAATAGATTAATGGGCTCGATGACTTGGGATATAACTTATGCTTATTAGTATCATATAGAGTCGACGCATGGGGTGAGTTCATTAAAACTTCAAAAATTCACAGACGAAAAATGGCAAAAAAGAAAGTATTCATTTCCCTTCTATATCTTGCATTTATAGTATTTTTGCCTTGGTGGATCTCTCTCTCATTTAAAAAAAGTCTGGAATCTTGGATTACTAATTGGTGGAATATTAGGCAATCCGAAATTTTTTTGAATGATATTCAAGAAAAGAGTATTCTAAAAAAATTCATAGACTTAGAGGAACTCCTTCGTTTGGAGGAAATGATAAAGGAATACCCAGAAACGCATTTACAAAAGCTTCGCGTCGAAATCTACAAAGAAACGACCCAATTGATCAAGATGCACAATGAGGATCGTATCCATACAATTTTACACTTCTCGACAAATATAATCTGTTTCGTTATTCTAAGTGGTTATTCTATTCTAGGTAATGAAGAACTTGTTATTCTTAACTCTTGGGTTCAAGAATTCCTATATAACTTAAGCGACACAATAAAAGCTTTTTCTATTCTTTTATTAACTGATTTATGTATAGGATTCCATTCGCCCCACGGTTGGGAATTAATGATTGGCTCTGTCTACAAAGATTTTGGATTTGCTCATAATGATCAAATTATATCCGGTCTTGTTTCTACTTTTCCAGTCATTTTAGATACAATTTTTAAATATTGGATCTTTCGTTATTTAAATCGTGTATCTCCTTCACTTGTAGTGATTTATCATTCAATGAATGACTGAAACATGATTGAACGACCCAATTATAATATTTGTTACTTTGTCCATAAGCAAAACACTCAAAATTGTACTTATTCTTTCTACCCAGCCAAGGGATCTCTCCAATATTTCAGAAAAATTATTTCAGTAAATAGCAAAATTATAGATAGGGAACTCTACTAGCGACCTACCTAATTTTATTGTAGAAAATTTCGGGATCAATGATTGGACCATGCAAACTAAAAAAACCTTTTCGTCGATAAAGAAAGAGATTACTCGATCCATTTCCCTATCGCTCATGATATATATAATAACTCAGGCACCCATTTCAAATGCCTATCCCATTTTTGCACAGCAGGGTTATGAAAATCCACGAGAAGCAACGGGCCGTATTGTATGTGCCAATTGCCATTTAGCTAATAAACCCGTGGATATCGAGGTTCCACAAGCGGTACTTCCGGATACTGTATTTGAAGCAGTTGTTCGAATTCCCTATGATCTGCAAGTGAAACAAGTTCTTGCTAATGGTAAAAAAGGCGCTTTGAATGTGGGGGCTGTTCTTATTTTACCCGAGGGGTTTGAACTAGCCCCGCCCGATCGTATTTCGCCCGAGATTAAAGAAAAGATAGGAAATCTGTCTTTTCAAAGTTACCGCCCTACTAAAAAAAATATTCTTGTGATAGGTCCTGTTCCTGGTCAGAAATATAGTGAAATCACCTTTCCTATTCTTTCCCCGGACCCCGCTACTAAGAAAGATGTTCACTTCTTAAAATATCCCATATACGTAGGTGGGAACAGAGGAAGGGGTCAGATTTATCCCGACGGGAGTAAGAGTAACAATAATGTTTATAATGCTACAGCAGCAGGTATAGTAAGCAAAATCATACGAAAAGAAAAAGGGGGATACGAAATAACCATAGTGGAGGCATCGGATGGGCGTCAAGTGGTTGATATTATCCCTCCAGGGCCGGAACTTCTTGTTTCTGAGGGCGAATCCATCAAACTTGATCAACCATTAACGAGTAATCCTAATGTGGGCGGATTTGGTCAGGGGGATGCAGAAGTAGTACTTCAAGATCCATTACGTGTCCAAGGCCTTTTGCTCTTCTTGGCATCTGTTATTTTTGCACAAATCTTTTTGGTTCTTAAAAAGAAACAGTTTGAGAAAGTTCAATTGTCCGAAATGAATTTCTAGATCCGCGAATTTTTCAACATCAAACTCTAAAAAGAAATAAATTGTTGTTGGCAATTATATTATGTAATTGTGTATGATCAAAAAAATTTTGTTTGTTTCTTTTTTCGGATTTCGGGAATTACTTATACTGGTCATGATGTGTATGTTGTGAAGAAGACTATTTGATTTTACTTATCTCTTCTTTGTTTTTTCAATCCAAATCGAAGTGATATAGAATGAATCCGTAGTTTTATATTTGAATAGAATAAAAACAAAAGATAAATAAGCGGATAATATAAACCAAAGCATAAGTGAAAGGAACAAAGGGTTTAGGGGGGTTGTGCGTCTCCTAGTCTTTGACACAAGAAAAGG